CTCATTTTATTTGCCGAAGCCTCTAAGAGCCAGATTGATGTTATCATGGAGTGTTTAAATTACTTTTGTGCCATCTCAGGACAGGTGATCAGACCTGCCAAAGAAAAACTCTTTGTTTCACCCAACTTCCACAAGCTTACAGCTCGGGAGATTAGTGCTAGATGTCAAATTCCTCTCACTGCAGACCTAGGCAAGTACCTAGGAGTACCCCTCATACACAAGAGGGTCTCTAAAACGACTTACTACCACATACTCGAAAAAGTGCAAGATAGGTTGGCTGGAATGCAAGGCCACTTCTAACTCTTCATATACATGGAGGAGCGTTTTCAGGAGTCAAGAGTTGCTGAAGAAAGGAACTAAGTGGATTGTGGAAGATGGGAAAACAAGAAAGTTCTGGAAAGAAAGATCTATGGATAGGGGACCAACCGTTGTTAGCCTGCGCTTTGGGCACTATACCGGCTGAGGAAATGGACTCTAAAATCTGGGACTACACAGATGGAAGAGGCAGTTGGAACTAGGAAAGGTTCTCTCATTGGTTACCTGAAGATGTGATCAAATGTATACGTGCCATCCATATATCCACAGAGGACAGCTGCCCAGATACTATGAGCTGGAAAGGGTCCAATAATGGCAAATTCCATTCAAAAGCTGCATATGATCTCTTGGAGGAAGAAGCCAGTTGTGATGAAGAGGCAGAGTGGGCGAGTCTCTGGAAGGGGAACGCCTAAACTAAAGCACTGCTTTTGGCTAGCCAGACAAGACAGATTGTTAACAAATAAAGTGCGTCTCACCAGGCACTTAACCACTGATTGCTCGTGCAAAAGCTGTGGATCCCCAGTGGAAAACTGCCTACACATTCTAAGGGACTGTCCTATAGTAAGGCCAGTGTGGGAGCAACTCATCCCTCACAACCTTCACCAGCATTTCTTTTGCCTTAACCTCGGAATATGCTCAGTTACAGCTGCTGAATTATGGTCCCTGTATCATGGCTTGATGATAGCATGGATGGAGAGCCATAGGAAGGTGGCTGTCACAGTGGACTTCTCTGCGGTGGTTACCTTAGTTTCGCGGGAACCAGAAAGGACTAACCCACACGCTCCCCTCATCAGTGCTTGCCTAACTAGAGGTCCCCTTCTCTATTGGGTGCCATCCCCTCACTCGGGTGAAACCTAACTGACTCAATTTCCGGTGAGGAGAATGGTTCCTCGCCCGTGACTCACGATGTCTTTCCGCCTAGAAGTGGAGCATTTAAGAAACTATCCGTCAACTAATCCTCTTTTTCATGCATGCCTGTCTAGTTAATAATGCGATCTCTGGAATTCGCCGGCAGTGAGTAAGTCAACCGAGTCTGATCTTCTTTCCCCATCCTCCATGCCCACTATTGGTGGATCGAGAGGGGTATATATAATGGGCGCGGTTGGTTGATCAAAACCCTTCTCCCGGGGTGGATGCGTATGGAGTGGACTCCCTTCATCTACTTTATTGAATAGCCGGAAAGAGATGCAGTCGATTGGTACCTCGATCTCTATCTATGATGCAGTTCGTGCAATGCGGTTGATTACGATCTCGATCTAGCGAATGACCCACCGGCGACCATTCCCCCTCCATTATATTACCGAATTAAAGAACGTCGGTTGTAGCGATTCCTGCTGGAAGTGGTTATGGCCGATCGACCCGAGTATAAGCAAAAATAGCTAGGGAAAAATACAGGAGCAGAACCATTCATTGGAGAGACAGACCCTGATCAGTCAGTTGCCCGAGTGGTGACCCGGAACCGCTTTCAGCAGCTGGTAAGCCGCTGCTGTTCTAGAACCGTGATATTCTATTCTATATCTTGTTTTACCTTTAACTTAACAAAAGTTTACCAAGCTTCCGTTCGAGTGGATTCCGAAAGGAGGGGTTAGTCCTTTTTTCAATCATTTCTACATTACCCTTAGCCTTATTAAGAAGCAAGGAATGGTGCTAGTCTGAAGGCTAATAGCTAAATATAGTTTTTGATGTCATATCTACCATAGTTGGTCAAAAGAAAATGGGAATTGTTGATCGAACTTCCGTGAGTTCGTTTTTGGTCATCCTGCATTTCTTCACTTCGCCGACCTTTGCAGATTAGGCTAATCGTATTATGAAATGAAAGGAAGGAAAAAAGGATTCGCAGTATTCTATAATGAACATTGTAAGGGTAGAGTTTCTTTAGTAGGCCACAGCAGATCGAAAAGTCGCCAATTTAGCTCAGTCAAGTTCTCGTATGGGTAAGGATTTGGCCATTGGCAGTTGAGGGGGGTGTTGATTCCCCCCGCCTACGTAGGATGCTAAGTGAGTAAAGTAGCCGCCTGATCTAAGAACCAAAAGAGCACCCATCAAACCACTTCTAGTTCGGGACCCATTTCTACAGTTCGGGTGCCAGAGTCCTACTGGAGGCTCGTACGCAACCTACGTCTGTTGGGGAGGCTGCCCCCTACCCTAAGCCGGGCGACGTACGGTGTGACAGACAAAGAAGATA